AATTACTCTTGCTCTTGACAGTAATATATGTTGTATATGTAAATCCTAGATATGCCAATATGCGGAATTCATCCATGAAAATGAAAAACAGGGGGAGGTTGATAAGGGGATGACTGGATGCATAACCGGATATGCTAAAATCAAAATACGAAAAAAAAAAAACGGCTAATGAGATCAAAATAATGAATCATAAATAGAGTTCCGTTTCGAATTCGCTAGATAAAAAAAAGTCTTGCCTATTTTGATAAAAAAATCAAAGACTTCCTGCAAAACTTTTCTTTTTTATTCATTTTATTCATATATTTCTTTTTTTTTTTACTTTTTTTACTAGGTTTCGGTTAGTTGAGCTTGAAAATGACTAGTCCGTCATTGAAATTGAATAAGTAAAATAAGTAAAAAATGGAATTGCACATTCGCTTGGGTGGTACCAACTAAATCGAGTGCTTACTCCCATTTATTTTTATTATTGAATTAACCGATCAATTTGCTATCCAAGATTTTTTCTGTATTCGAAAAATTGAGCAACAAAATTTAACATATTTTTTTATTATGAGAATAAATCCTACTACATCGGATCCAGAGGTTTTGATACGTGAAAAAAAAAATCTGGGACGTATTGCCCAAATCATTGGTCCGGTACTGGATGTATCCTTTCCCCCGGGCAAGATGCCTAATATTTACAATGCTCTGGTGGTTAAGGGTCGAGATACTCTTGGTCAAGAAATTAATGTGACTTGTGAAGTACAGCAATTATTAGGAAACAATCGAGTTAGAGCTGTAGCTATGAGTGCGACAGAGGGTTTAAAAAGAGGAATGGACGTGGTTGATATGGGAAATCCTCTAAGTGTTCCAGTCGGCGGAGCGACTCTAGGACGAATTTTTAACGTGCTTGGAGAACCTGTTGATAATTTAGGGCCGGTCGATACGCGCACAACATCTCCTATCCATAAATCCGCGCCTGCATTTATAGAATTAGATACAAAATTATCTATTTTTGAAACAGGAATTAAAGTAGTAGATCTTTTGGCCCCTTATCGTCGTGGGGGAAAAATTGGACTATTCGGTGGGGCTGGCGTGGGTAAAACAGTACTAATTATGGAATTGATCAACAACATTGCCAAAGCTCATGGTGGTGTATCCGTATTTGGTGGAGTAGGCGAACGGACTCGTGAAGGAAATGATCTTTACATGGAAATGAAAGAATCCGGGGTCATTAATGAACAAAACCTTGCGGAATCAAAAGTAGCCCTAGTCTACGGTCAGATGAATGAACCGCCGGGAGCTCGTATGAGAGTTGGTCTGACTGCCTTAACTATGGCAGAATATTTCCGAGATGTTAATGAGCAAGACGTACTTCTATTTATCGACAACATCTTCCGTTTCGTACAAGCAGGATCCGAGGTATCCGCTTTATTGGGTAGAATGCCTTCTGCTGTGGGTTATCAACCCACTCTTAGTACAGAAATGGGTTCTTTACAAGAAAGAATTACTTCTACGAAAAAAGGGTCCATAACCTCTATTCAAGCAGTTTATGTACCTGCGGACGATTTGACTGACCCCGCCCCTGCCACTACATTTGCACATTTAGATGCGACTACCGTACTATCAAGAGGATTAGCTGCCAAAGGCATCTATCCAGCGGTAGATCCTTTAGATTCAACGTCAACTATGCTACAACCTCGAATCGTTGGCGAGGAACATTATGAAACTGCGCAACAAGTCAAGCAAACTTTACAACGTTACAAGGAGCTTCAGGACATTATAGCTATCCTGGGGTTGGACGAATTATCCGAGGAGGATCGCTTAACCGTAGCAAGAGCACGAAAAATTGAGCGTTTCTTATCACAACCCTTTTTCGTAGCAGAAGTATTTACAGGCTCTCCGGGAAAATATGTTGGTCTAGCGGAAACAATTAGAGGGTTTAAATTGATCCTTTCCGGAGAATTTGATTCTCTTCCTGAGCAGGCCTTTTACTTAGTGGGTAACATCGATGAAGCTACTGCGAAGGCTACCAACTTAGAAATGGAGAGTAAATTGAAGAAATGACCTTAAATCTTTGTGTACTGACTCCGAATCGAATTGTTTGGGATTCAGAAGTAAAAGAAATCATTTTATCTACTAATAGTGGACAAATTGGCGTATTACCAAATCACGCGCCGATTGCCACAGCCGTTGATATAGGTATTTTGAAAATACGCCTTAATAACCAATGGTTAACAATGGCTCTGATGGGCGGTTTTGCTAGAATAGGCAATAATGAAATTACTATTTTAGTAAATGATGCCGAGAAGAATAGTGACATTGATCCACAAGAAGCTCAGCAAACTCTTGAAATAGCAGAAGCTAACTTGAGAAAAGCTGAAGGCAAGAGACAAACAATTGAGGCAAATCTAGCTCTCAGACGAGCTCGGACACGAGTCGAGGCTCTCAATACGATTTGATTTGGTAACTAGTTGGCGTGTAAAACAAAAAAAAGAATATATCAAATCAAAAAATAGGA